TTAATAATAATGTTCTCTTAAGACTGAGAGCGGTAAAAAAAAATAATAATAATCAAATCGCACCATCTCTGTAATAGGTGAATGCCTCTTTTTCTCCTGAAGTTGTCGGAATTATTCGTAATAAGATATTGGCTACAATTGAAAAGGTTTTATCAATAAAATTTCCATTTATCCCAGATCTAGACATAGGTGTATTAATCCATTCTATAATTTTTTTTTGAATTTCCTTTCGTGAGAAAATGATCCCACAAACAAAGGAATTGTACAGTACGAAATAACGTAAAAATGGATTCATTAAAACAAAAAGACGCCCTTGTTACTCAAATTGTTTATTTTTGACAGGAATCAATAAAAAATTTTTAATAAAAATATTAGAATCCGATTAGATTTCATCCAAATGTAGTAATAGAAAAATGAAGGGAACTATTCCGATTTCATTGAAGTTTAAGAATCAAAGAATTTATCCTAGAGATTCGGATAATTTGAGAAGTTTTGATTCCAAAGAGGAAAAAGAGTCGAATAATAATTCGATGATTAAAATGGAATACCGTCCGTTTTGTGTTGTGTGTATAGTGGGTATACGCATACAATCAAATATAAAAACCCGAAGGGCGGTTCATGAATTTCGAATAAATCTATGGGTTAAGAGGTTAAGTAAGGAATTCTTGTTGAAAAATCGAAAACAGGAAAGGGATTTTAGAATTTTTATGAAAATGGAATAATAGTTTAAACTAAATATAATCGTGGTATAAAGGTAGCCATTAAACATAGTCTAAAAAAATAGATCGATCGGCGGATTCGTTCCAATTGAGTGATTTAATCCGGTATAATATATTATAAAGATAAAGGGCTGATATCTTCGCAAACATGAATAGATATATATCTTTATTTAAATTTTACAATTTTTTTCATAAAAAAAATTATCTTTATCCCGAGCCTCGGAGGAAGGATTTATCTTTGATGAAAAGTTTTATACTTTTAGAGTTACATTTTTATAGTGAAAATAGAATGTACATACCTATAAAAAATGAATATAAATGACTCACTATTTACTCGGTTTTTGGGCCATAATCATTATGTAGGAGAGATGGCCGAGTGGTTGAAGGCGTAGCATTGGAACTGCTATGTAGACTTTTGTTTACCGAGGGTTCGAATCCCTCTCTTTCCGTATCCTTCACCTAATTCATCAATGTTACTTACCACAATGCATCAAATAAGAATGGATACTCCAACAGCTAGCCCATGTCTTTTCTTTGATATGGATTCGTTATTCCTAATCCTAATTTCTGTGGTACGAAAATACTGGACAAAATGGACAAGGAATTAAAATACCCTACTGATCTAGAGATCCATTAATGAGAGAAAAATCCCCAGACCAAACCTCTTAACTTAACTCAGTCCCTTTACTTAAGCGAAAAAGGGGGCAAAACTGGCCGAACCCTATGTTATTTTAGTTAGGGTTAAGTCTGACGAGAGTAATATTCTACAACTAGTAATTCATTTATTTTCAAACCGACCCATTTACTATCTATTATTTGATTGACTAATCCTTTATATTGTAATGGGTGAAGAGTCAAATGTTTTGGTAATTCCTCCAGGGGGGATGAATCAATATGATTTTGAATCAGAACCTTAGATTTTTGCTCATCTCTCACCGTAATAACATCTCTGGGTTTGCATCGATAACTTGGTATATCTACTATCCGACCATTAACTAAAATATGCCTATGGTTAACTAATTGGCGGGCTTGAGGAATAGTCGAAGCCATACCCAATCGAAAAAGGATGTTATCCAAACGCATTTCAAGTAATTGTAGTAAAACCTGACCTGTTGACCCTTTGGCTTTTCCGGCGATACGAACGTATTTAAGTAATTGTTGTTCCGTAAGACCATAATGAAAGCGCAATTTTTGTTTTTCTTCTAAACGAATACGATATTGCGATTTTTTGCCGGGGCGCGATTGGGTTCGAAGATCGTTTCCGGCTCTAGGCTTTTTACTAGTTAGCCCCGGTAAAGCCCCCAGACGTCGTATTTTTTTGAAACGAGGTCCTCTGTAACGCGACATAAAGACTCCTTTTTTTATGAAATTTCAAAAACCAAAATTAAAACTAAACTAAAATATGATAAATGAAGCGAAATTTACTGAAGTATTACAAATAATAATTAGAGGAATTGTATCAATATCCGGACCTTATTGTATATAAATATTATATATATAATTGTATTATATAAATTAATTGTATTATATATTATATAAATAAAATATATAAATAAAAAAGAAAAAAAAAAATGGAAATAATAGAAAAAAACGAAGGGCTCTTTTCTTGATTGATTTGTTCTACAGAGACCAAACCCCTCCAATCCAATTTTTATTCATAATTGGAAGTTTCTATGAAATAATAGAAAGGGCTCGATGATCTTTAGGAAAGGGCAAAGAAGCTTTTCACTTTGATTTCATATTATCAATTATCTAAAAAAAAAAAAACACAAATGGAGAAAAGCCGGCTATCGGAATCGAACCGATGACCATCGCATTACAAATGCGATGCTCTAACCTCTGAGCTAAGCGGGCTCGCATAGTATAAATTGTACACGTATACTAATTTAGTAAACTACTGCTACTAAGATCTTAACTTTTTATTCTTAGCTATTTCATAAGAAATTTTTATTCTTAGCTATTTCATAAGAAATATGATATAAATGTAAAAAAATTCAACTATAGAAACGAATAAGAATGGAAAATCTAATTTCCAAAAACATTTCATTTTTATCTATTAATTTAGATCTATTTCTCAAATATATGTTTATCAATAATAAACATCTTAATTTGTTTAATTAGATACTAAGATTTTTTTAGTATATCCATATTTAATTTACTTGTTTTTTTTATATTGTTTTTTATTTTATTATATATATATTTTTATTTTACTATATAAATAAAAATAAACTTTATTATAAATTATAAATAAAAAATTTTCGTACATAGTTTTTTATTTCTATATATTTTGTTATATTTCTAATTTGAAATAGAATTAGGTAACTAAAGTTAATAATATAATCTAGTATAATCTAGTAATTATAATCTCATACTAATAATTAAGTTATAGTAATTAAGTTAGAATCTTATTCTATATTTATATTAGAATCGTATAATATATTAAATTAATAGAATTTAAATAAAATTAATTATTTTATATATTTGAAATCGAAAATATAGAATTTATATAATAAAAAAGAATTTCCTATTTCATTAATATTCATAACTAATTGATAACTAATTCTAAATTAACAAAATAATTAATTGATTAATTATATCCATTCGATTAGTTATGTCTATTAATGAAATTTAAAATTACTAAATTGCCCTTTGTCGTTTTTTTTTATTATTTATTAGGGTCTTCCCTAAGAAAAGGATAAAAAGATAAAAGTGCAATCCAGATCATAATGAAACATTCCTACGGTTTCATTCGGAAAGTAGAAACCTAAGACGAAAAAAAAAAAGAATCGACCGTTCAAGTATTCAAAATAGCACACTAAAAATGATAGAAATAGGGACATGTATAAGTATAATATATCTATTATAATAGATATATATATATGTGGTATATATCTATATTTAATTTCTGATTGGACCAAGTATGGTTTACACTAGAGATGAAAGAAGATAGATACGAAATCAAATAGGAGCAAACACTTTTCAATACAGGAATCGATATCTAATGAATTCCACGATTCCAGCATAATCAAAATCGAAATGAACGAAAAGGGGTAAACGGCATCATGATGTGATCATAATCACATCACAAAAAAGGGGGGGGATATGGCGAAATTGGTAGACGCTACGGACTTAATTGGATTGAGCCTTGGTATGGAAACCTACCAAGTGATAACTTTCAAATTCAGAGAAACCCTGGAATTAAAAATGGGCAATCCTGAGCCAAATCCCGTTTTATGAAAACAAACAAGGGTTTCAGAAAGCGAGAATAAATAAAGGATAGGTGCAGAGACTCAATGGAAGCTGTTCTAACAAATGGAGTTGGCGGCATTGTGTTCGTAAAGGAATCCTTCCATCGAAACTTCCGAAAGGATGAAACCGATGAAACATATATACATATGTATACTTACTGAAATACTATCGCCAAATGATTAAAAATGATTAACGACGACTCCAACCGGTTCTATAATTTTTATATATCTATTTAGATGAAACATAGTCGTTGATCAAATCATTCACTACATCATAGTCTGATAGATCTTTTTAAGAATTGATTAATCGGATAAGAATAAAGATAGAGTCCCATTCTACGTGTCAATATCGACAACAATGAAATTTAGAGTAAGAGGAAAATCCGTCGACTTTAGAAATCGTGAGGGTTCAAGTCCCTCTATCCCCAAAAAGACCTGGTTGCCTCGTTGCTTCCCTAATTATTTATCTTCTCATTTTATTATCGACTCGAAATTGGTTATGTTTCTCAGTCATTCTCACTCTACTCTTTCACAAACCTATCCGAGCAGAAAAAGATTTTCTTATCACAAGCCTTGTGTGTGATATATATGATAATGATCCGTGTACAAATGTAATTCAGCATCTTTGAATAATGTGTTAATTTTGGATAATTAACAATTCATATCATTATTTGTCCTGTATTGAAACTTACAAAGTTTTATTTTTGAAGATCCAAGAAATTCTACAAGGGCCTGGATATTACTTTGTAATATCTTTTCGTTTTTTTAATTGACATAGACCCAAGTCCTATATTAAAATAAAATGAGGATGATGCGTCGTGAATGGTCGGGATAGCTCAGCTGGTAGAGCAGAGGACTGAAAATCCTCGTGTCACCAGTTCAAATCTGGTTCCTGGCACATGAGAAATTTGTATGAGTATATATTATACAAATAAATTGATATGGGTCGACATCCATATTCAGGATTCAGGATTATAGTATAGATCATGATACATACTTATCCATCTAAGTGTCGTAGATACACCCCTTACTA